GCGGCTGCCAATATATCTCGCGGTAACAAAAATGTATTGTTCTGAGGTATATCAAGATTCAGTCTCCGATTCATATTTTGTCGACCAATCTTTCCTAATTCACATCTTTGTTGAAAGAATTTCTTTTGTAATTCCTTACATAAGGATTCAGAAAATACCGGATCGCCGCCTACACAAGAAAATTGTTGATAAAACTCCAAAATGGCATTTTCTTTTGACCCAATTTTTTTTTTCTCTTTATCATTCAGGAAAGACAAGAAAATTTCAGGATAGCAAACATTCTCTAGAATTTCTCTTAGATTCGAACCCATAGCTGATGATAGAACTAGAATAGATATTTTCTGTTTCCTACTCACACGAGCCCAGATCCTTGCTTTTCTATCAATCTCTAATTCTAATCTTCCCCCCCAATCTGATATTATGGTGCCCGTATAGACCGAAATTCCGTTATGGTCCAATTCTGACCGGTAATAGATACCAGGACTTTGTAATATTTGATTGATCACAATTCTGTATATTCCATTTACTATAGAAGTTCCCAAGGAATTCATTAAAGGAATGTTTCCAATAAAAATAGTTTGTTCTTGCATATCCCTACTGGTTTTCCAAATTAATCCCGCGTATACATATAATTCAGAAGAATATGTGAGTAATTCATATACAGCATCTCTTTCTTTTATCAAAGGTTCTACCAATTGATATGTTTCCACAAATAATTGAAATTCAATTTCTTGATCTGTATCTTCAATTTTTGGAAACTTATAAAGTTCTTCTGTTAAGCCCTGATCAATGAATCTACAAAATCCTTCAAATTGTATCTGATTAAAACCAGGTATTGTAGACATTCCCTCATTTCCATCCCCGAGCATTTTGAATTTCCTATTAATCGAAAAAATTCCATTATTGACCCATTTTTCATCAAATCATATGGATTGATCTAGCAATGATGGAATTTCTATTGTGTTTACTGAATCACATGAAATTTTAACCAACTCCATATATGTAATGTATAAAATGCATATGAACGGAGGAAAAAAGAGAATTTTATACTCCAATTTGAATTTGTAATAGATACAAATGGAAAGGAATTGATAAATGCCACTTAGACTTATGGACTTTTGTCTAGAATCTCAAAAAAAGTGATTCAATTTCTACCATTTTTATGATATTACATATTTCAATCCTATTGGATACCAAAAAAATAAATAAAATGGATTCGGTATTTGATCTGTTCGATAAGATATCGACATAATAACCATCAACTCTCTATTTTTGTTTGATGTTTTTTGAGCACTTACTCTTTTCGTAGATTCTATCCATTGTTCAACAAACAACAAAGAATTTTCATAAAAGAAAGATCTTTTTACCTATTTTTTTAGTCGAATACGATTGAAGTGCATAACATAGTAAGAGGGCTTGTATTTATTAAACATGTGTAAATAACTATCTATATTGATTTCCTCCCTTATTGCTTGCAGTTCTATTCGGGAAAGCACTATATAAAAATTTAGATTTTCTATTCAATCTATTCAATGAAAAATGGAAGGACTACAATTAATTTCCTCAGAATTGCCTATAGGCATCCTATATAGTATATAGATAGGATACCCATTCATTTGGGGAACAATTTATGTTCTGGGGTTTACATATACTTCTATTTGCTGTTATAATTGAAATTAGAAAGGATTTCTTTTATTGAAAAGGATCAATACTGATTAGTTATGTATCAATTTCTATTTTCTTATATGGTGAAAAGACCACCTTTCAAAGCAAAGACAATTTTCGATTCAAATCCAAGAATCATTTATGAATTTACAGTCACATTTAATAGTTAATGGTTCCAATTTGTCTCGAATTTTTAATTTTGTGACTGAAAAACCACATTTTGTTTTTCAATATAAAACAGAAGGAAAGTTTTTAGATAGAATAGAAGATGAAAGTACAATACAAAAAAAAGAGTTTTAGTAATTCCTCCACCCCAAGCAAAGGTAGAATATTTTCCCAAGCAAAGGTAGAATATTTTCACCTATTTCGTATGGTATCATTTTGGCGGCATGGCCGAGCGGTAAGGCGGGGGACTGCAAATCCTTTTTCCCCAGTTCAAATCCGGGTGTCGCCTGATTAACAAAAAATTCGAAATCCCTTATTTTTTTGATTTTACTGATATAACTCTCTGAATTTTTCCTGAGCAGAAGCAAACAGAGGAAGGGGACTCTTGATACTTGCTCGATTCTAAACAAACATCTGGAAGTTCGGTTCCCTAGAACTAAAGTGTTGTAAATCCTTGCCTCTAGGATTCAAGGATATAGTAGTCGAAGGACTTTTATATAAAGATTTACCAATTCCCTTCCACTACTAATGTAATGGAGTGTTTTAATTACTAGGTTTTGAATTAAATTGGATAGTCCGACGAAAAATCTAATTAGTGGTTGTGGAAAGGGCTGAAGATAATTTCTATACAGACTCATGGCAGTCTCTAAGTATTGAGGCATTCAATAACTATTTAATTCGATGGAAAATTGGCTTTTCTATATCAAATGCAAAAATCAATTCTTTCTTTTCAAAAAACCCTAGTCAAGAATGGAATAGGCGGTCTTCCGATTCTTTCACAGAACCAACCTTTAGACAGTAAGGATTAGATGAAATGGGAAATAAAGGTATGTGATAGATAATGATCTATCTTGATTCGATAGCCCTTAAATCTTAATTAAGATTAAGGACAAGAAAAGAAGGAATAGGTCTTATTTTTCCTACATCTTAGGAAGATTCGATTCTCTTGATACTTTCAAACGGGTCACTGCCTATTTTGCTTGTGCTTAACCTTTTCGAGAAAAAGAATATCCTCTAAGAACTTGTGAGAAGCGAATTTTTTGGATCCTTTCATCAACGGTGTTGGGTCAGAATCCCTTTTTTTTGACTCTGCGCCAGTGATTCCACTATTATTAGTGAACAATAGTGGAATAATTCCTTCATAGATATAGGGGACATAATTTACATGGATATAGTAAGTCTTGCTTGGGCTGCGTTAATGGTAGTCTTTACATTTTCCCTTTCACTGGTAGTATGGGGAAGAAGTGGACTCTAGAGGTACTACTAATTGAATTGAGGAATCAAAGCGTATCGATTCTTTTCTAGCTCGTTTTGCAAAGTCTTTTTATTTTATTTGATTTTTATTTATTTACCTCTTTCTCTTTACTGGTCAAAGAGAAAAAAGTTCTGTTATGAAGTGGATACACACTTTGTATGGGAAATAAGATATAGATAGCGGTTATTCAAAGAAAAGAGAGACCGCGTATAATAAGATCTTACCTTGGGCAAGTCACATATTACGCACTTACTTTATCTCTTATTTTATTTGAAAAATTGTATTTATGCTATGCTTGTTGACTCATTTCATATCATGACTCAAGAGTTAAAACTGATGGATTTGAGTCTTTCTTTTCAAAATCTGAAGAAATTGCCAGAGAACCTTTTTGGATCATCCGTTTACTCTTCGATCAATTACTTCTTCGGAATGCTAAAAGAAAATTACTCGATTTTCTTTTATTAATATATAATATACGCCCATACCATTTTTCCTCATTGATTCTTTCAATGGATACCGAAATTCCTATTGAAAATAATCTGAAATTTAGGAACTAGAACTGTAATATTAAGAATTGCCTTTCGATTGATTATTATAGATGAAGCAAAGAAATAGAATGGTAATTCTATGCACATTACCTCTATCAATAGGTATATCAAGAAGATATATATTATAAATTAATCTATATTAATCCTGTATTTTTATTATTTTTATATACTATATATAGTACAACTTATTACATTACAATAATAGCTAGTATGGTAGAAAGAAGTATATGAATCTTTCTACCATACTAGCTCTAGCTATCGGATCTCATAGAATACTATACCGTCGATTCTAGTTCGCCAATTTCATTTAAGATGCGAGATGAAAATCCTTTTTTTTTCTTCAATCATTGACTAACAAAAGAAGTCAAGTTTGATTCAAATTAATCGCCTTGACTTACTGTTTTTACGTATATTATAAGTAAAAACGCAGTAGGAACTAGAATGAAAAGTGCAGTAGCAATAAATGCGAGAATATTTACTTCCATAATCTCATTGTTTTTTTTTATTTGGCAATAACTCGGGATTTAATCCCATAGAGATGATAAATCTTTCGCCCGTCGATTCAATGGGATGAATTACACCTCGATGATATTGAATCGGATCAATATCATGAATAACAATATCTGAGCTATCAAATCAATTCATCGTCGAGAATTGAATAGTATAACATAGGAAGATCTTTTATCCATACCGAATAAAAAATTGGATCCCTGATCCAACCCCTTTCTTTTTCTTTTGTATTTTGATTTCTCCTTCTTTTCCATTCTTGTTTTTCTATAACCTATCGTTATGGCCTTTCTTATATAATTATTTGCTTAAGTATCATTTAACCGCCCTTACATTTCCATTGGTTACAAATAAAACCAAACAAAGAATAGAAGCGGAATAGAGAAGAAGGGGTTAAGTACTTTTTTTAATGATCTAATTTTTGTGGAAAACAAATAAGTATGATAAACCTAAGTACAAGTATAAGGGATAAAAAAAGATCTAATATTCTATTAAAATCACTATTTTAGAATTTTTCTTTTTGCGAAAGTACCCCTCCCTTTTTTATAAAAAAAAAGATTATTCATCCCCCTCTCTCTAAGAGAGGTTGTGATCTTTATTTCATTAATATACTTTTGGATTAATTTAATAATGGGACGCATATATCAAAAAATCAGTGTTCAATTTGAATGAGATAGATTGTTTCAAATTCAAACTAGTAATTGAAGTTACACAAACTCGGAACCAGAAAAGGAAAAATTTTGAATCTTAAAAGGCAAAGTATTCTAATTCTAATTATGTTAAATTCATTTTGGATCGTACAAGAAATGAATTCTATTTGTGTATGCGTTACCGGTATATATTAAATATATGGTAATCTAGTCTATTACACGCATCGGGAGCAATTGCAAAAGCCAGACCCAGTACGTTATCGGTATCTCTTGGAATTAAAAATATGATGCTACCAATAATTGTAGCAATCCACATACATACGTCTCTCTATCAGCAATCATTATTGGGTGAGGTAACGGAAATTTTCGTATTTGTTTGATGAGAAATGTGAAACGAAAAAAAATAAATAAAAAAAAAGAGGAATGTCCCTTGGGAATGAAATTCGCTATTTGTATCCCTTTTCCATTCAAATGGAGAAATTAATTAATATATTTTTTGATTCCGTCGGGACTGACGGGGCTCGAACCCGCAGCTTCCGCCTTGACAGGGCGGTGCTCTGACCAATTGAACTACAATCCCAGGGAAATAAAGTGTAGAGTATACATATTCTTATGATTGCATGGAAACCATTTCTATTTAGATTAGAATCGCCGTCTTGTAACTGTAAGAGAGGCGCGAGTGATATATTGCTATTTCTATGGGTGGGTAATTTAGTGAGAGCAACATGGATTACTAGTAATCCATTCGTTATTTCCAAATCAAGTGGTAATAAATTTTTCAATGAAAAAACGAAAAAAAAAAATAGTTTTTTTCTTTACTCTTTTCCTTACACTTTATACTTAGAAATCCTGATAGAAAATTAGTTAGATTGTTAGTAAAATTATAATTTGTAGGAACAAATAAATAGAACAGAGCAAATAAAAGCGGTAGGGATATATGAAAAAATTCTACTTTTTTTATTCTTTCGTAGCCGGAATTTATGAAGAACAAATAGTCTATATCATTTGATGGTGGATCCGCGAATTCTTGGGCCGAGCTGGATTTGAACCAGCGTAGACATATTGCCAACGAATTTACAGTCCGTCCCCATTAACCGCTCGGGCATCGACCCAGGAAGAATCAATTCTAGGCTTATTGATAATCCATGATCAACTTCCTTTCGTATTACCCTACCCCCAGGGGAAGTCGAATCCCCGCTGCCTCCTTGAAAGAGAGATGTCCTAAACCACTAGACGATGGGGGCATACTTGCCCGACCGCCCTCATATTCTACTATGCTCATGGTATAGTATATGAAGTTTTTTAAAATTGTCAATATAATGTAATGGTCTGACTAGACCCGAAAGATCTTTTCGTCTTTCATACCACAATAATTCCACAAAATTTTTTGATTCGTCATTTTTTCTATTTAGAAATCATTCATTCTAATCGCAATTCTATAACAAGCATTCTATTCTAGAATCTAGAAATCCATTTTTCTAATTATATAAAAAAAGAAAAAAAGGAGAATTATATGTTTGTTTAAATTAGATATTTCTATATATCTATTCTATTTTATTTTAAAAATGGAAAATGAAATTTCATTTCAATAATGAAAATAATAAATAGAAAATAAATAAATAGAAATAGAAGTAATACAAAGTTATAGGATCCTTTCCGGAAGTGATTAGTCTGTCCCCCAAGAGGGTTAAACTCCAGTTCTTCTCCTTTCATTCATTGATTATTCACTCCTTACTTAATTTAAGATGAGCTATAAGTATCTCTATCTTATCTTACAATAAACCAAGAAATTAACAAACAAAACAATAAATTGGGGGAGGGGATCAATAAATTATCAAAATTATTTCTTTAATAAAATAATTTGTTTGATTCAGAGGACAAGTTGAATCTCTTCAGCATATGACATATGATTTGATGAAATATCTTGGATCTATGTCGAATTGGTAGGTAATATCAATCAAATGAATTTCGTTTGAATAGAAGTCAATTAAGGTCGTCCTTGATTGCATTGATATTGATCAAATCCAATTTTGACCCTATATTCCTTAGGTAAATCAAATTTTTCGTTACTGAATGAGCCACTAGCTATTCTGAGTCTACTGCATATATATATATGCATATAATATATCTATATAGATAGATTTTATCTGCATAGTATTGACGCATTTAGAAATCGAATCTAAGGGCCCTTTTAACTCAGTGGTAGAGTAACGCCATGGTAAGGCGTAAGTCATCGGTTCAAATCCGATAAGGGGCTTTTTGTTCATAAAACTTCACTTTATCGATTCATACTTGAACGAAAAAAAATAGGTATATTTTTTATTGATATTTGTCATTTTAATAAATTGTTATTAATAAAATAACAAAAAAAGGAACTAATTATATCACTTTTATTATGATAAGTTATCATTATCATGCGTTCTAGTATACTCATTATAGTTATAAAAGAAATTTAGATTTCTAAAATAAAGTTGAACAACTTTTTTATTCTAATGAATAATGATAAGTCGTCTCTTGAATTGTCAAATATTACTATTTTCTATTATTCCAATCAATCAAATATATTATAAAAATTATAAATCAAGAAAAAAAAAGTAAGTAGACCTAACCCATTCAATCATAACTATATCCACTATTCTGATATTCAAATTCGATAGAGATGAAATAGGAACAGTGGACTTTTTTTATTTCATATTTTTTTGGACTCTGC